ATGAATGCAAGGGGATCAGATTCTATTTGTATTATATCTGAAATGAATCTTGGCTATTCGTACCCCTCAACTCCCCTTGTAATATAGAAGAAGTAGTACCATTCTTTGGGAACGAGAGGAGACACAGTATGAACAAATAAATAAAAAGACGAGGAAACAAAATCTATTTGTTTCTTTAGATACGCTTTACTCATCTATAAATACTCATCTATAAATATTCTCTATTTCTTAAATAGAAGGGGTATCTCTCCAGCCGCTTAGATGGATAAACATGTATCATGATCTATACTATTAATTAATGAATATGTATGTCGACCAATTTGTAGAATCGATACTCATACAAACAATCCATGTGCCAGGAACCAGATTTGAACTGGTGACACGAGGATTTTCAGTCCTCTGCTCTACCAGCTGAGCTATCCCGACCATTCACGACGCATTATCCTAATTTTAATAGATGACTTGGGTCTATGTCAATTAAAAAGACGAAAAGGGGAGTACAAAGTCTTATCCAGGCTTGGTGGAATTTCTTAGATCTTCAAAAAAAAAAAAGAAGACTTTGTAAGTTTCAGTACAGTACGAGCGATAATATGATCATTCCAATTTACAATCGGGGTTACTTGCTCAATGATGTTCATTTGTACGTGTATCATATATATCACAAGGCTTGTGAAAAGAAAAAAATTAATGAATGAGAAACATAACGAATTTTGAACCGCTAACGAAATGAGAGTATAGGATAAAAATTAGGGAATCAAATGGGCCTTTTTGGGGATAGAGGGACTTGAACCCTCACGATTTCTAAAGTCGACGGATTTTCCTCTTACTATAAATTTCATTGTTGTCGATATTGACATGTAGAATGGGACTCTATCTTTATTCTCGTCCGATTAATCAATTTTTCAAAAGATCTATCAGATTACGCTGGAGTAAATGATTTGATCAATGAATATTCCATTTTTTTTACTTGGAATCGATTCACAGCAATTCTTTCATTTTTCATATAAACATATAAAAAAAAAAAGATTCGGGTCATCATTAATCATTTGGCTTGTAGATAGTATTTCAGTACGTATACGTATATAATAGTATTTCAGTACGTATACGTATATATAGGTTTATTCTTCATCCTTTCTGGAGTTTCGATAGAAGGATTCCTTTACTAATGCATCGCAGCCAACTCCATTTGTTAGAACAGCTTCCATTGAGTCTCTGCACCTATCCTTTTTTATTATCACTTTCTGAATCCTTGTTTGTTTTCAGAAAACAGGATTTGGCTCAGGATTGCCCATTTATAATTCCAGGGTTTCTCTGAATTTGAAAGTTATCACTTGGTAGGTTTCCATACCAAGGCTCAATCCAATTAAGTCCGTAGCGTCTACCAATTTCGCCATATCCCCCCCTTTTTTTATTATTAGGGTCTTGATGCCACTCTTCTTGATTCGTTTATTTATATTAGGCCGGAACCGTTGAATTCATTAGATAGCAGTTCCATATTGAAAGGCGTTTTCTCCTAATTTTGATTTATTGTCTATCTTCTTTCATCTCTATCGGATACTCATATTTGGTCCAATCAGAAAAGATTCTATCAGTTCTGTATTCGAAATGAAATTCAATACGAAATGAAATTCAATATACAATATATATGGATATATACCACATATATATTATGTATATTTATTATATATAATAATATTATACATAAATATATATGTGGTATATGTATAAGCTAACATGCTATGCCCCTATTTCTATCATTTTTAGCGTGTAATTTTGAATACTTGAACGGTCGATTCTTTTTTTTCGTTTTAGCTTTCACCTTTCCGAATGAAAACACCGGAATGTTTCATTATGATCTGGATTGCGTTTATATAGATTGGATTGCACTTTTCTTTTTCATTTTTTTCTTCCTCTTCCCCTTTTCTTAGGGCAGACCTTCTATAACAATAACATAAATAACATAAAAAAAAGAACTAAAAAGGAAATTTTTTATTATATTATTTTTATAATATTAATTCTTTATTATAATAATTATAATTATTATAATTATAATATTTTTAATCTTTTTTATATTATAAACATTAATATTATAATATTCAAAAAAAATTACAAAGTCATTTTTTAATTCACAAAAAAAAATCTTACTATCTAATCAAGATATTGATTATTGATAAACATATAGTTGATAAAAAAATCGAAATTATATAGCGCTATATTAATTGTTATGTTAATTGCTATGTTTTATAATATTCAAATATCCAATATTTCTTTGAACTTCTATTCTATATTCTTCTCTCCAGTCATATGAATTATGAACAGTTAATAGCTAAGATCCCAGTAGTTTACTAAATTCCTATGCATGTACAATTTATGTTATGCGAGCCCGCTTAGCTCAGAGGTTAGAGCATCGCATTTGTAATGCGATGGTCATCGGTTCGATTCCGATAGCTGGCTTTTCTCCATCTGTTTGATTTTTTTTTTTTACAAAATCGATAATAAG